ATTTCTTTGTTTATTCTGAATCTTTCTATTCTGAATTCAGTTAACGACGAGATTTAGTATCCTTTCTTGCACTTTCATAACTCGTGAAATGCCGAGTTGGTACAAATTCCCCCAATTTGCGACCCACCATAGGATTTGTTATGTAAATAGGTATATGTTCTTTTCCATTATGAATCGCGATTGTATGGCCAACCATTGCGGGTAGAATACTAGATGCCCGGGACCACGTTACTATTGTTTCTTTCTCCTCCTTCATATTGACCTTTTCTATTTTTGTCAATAAATGAGGAGCTACAAAAGGATTCGTTTTTTTTCGTGTCACAGCTGATTACTCCTTGTTTCATTTTAAAGAGTGGCATCCTATGTCCACTATCTCGATCGAGGTATGGAGGTCAGAATAAGAATAATGATGAATGGAAAAAGGGGAAAACCCTTTAGCTAGATAAGGGGCGGATGTAGCCAAGTGGATCAAGGCAGTGGATTGTGAATCCACCATGCGCGGGTTCAATTCCCGTCGTTCGCCCATCGCATTATTGCAAATTCCTAAAATGCAATTTTCCGTATTCCTAGTTACATATTTACTTACGGCGACGAAGAATAAAACTATCACTATATTTTTTCCTTTTCCTAGTTCTTCTTCCAAGCGCAGGATAACCCCAAGGGGTTGTGGGTTTTTTTCTACCAATGGGGGCTTTCCCTTCACCGCCCCCATGGGGGTGGTCCACAGGATTCATAACTACCCCTCTTACTACGGGGCGTTTACCTAGCCAACACTTAGATCCAGCTCTACCCAAACTTTTTTGGTTCACCCCAACATTACCCACTTGTCCGACTGTTGCTAAGCAGTTTTGGGATACCAAACGGACCTCCCCAGATGGTAATCTTAAAGTGGCCAATTTACCCTCTTTTGCAATTAGTTTCGCTACAGCACCTGCTGCTCTAGCTAATTGCCCACCCCTTCCACGTGTTATTTCTATGTTATGTATGGCCGTGCCTAAGGGCATATCGGTTGAAGTAGATTCTTCTTTTTTCTCAAAAAACCCCTTCCCAAACTGTACAAGCTTCTTCCAAAGCATACGGCTTTCTAGATGTATATGACGATTTCTAGACAGATGGATCTTATATGAATCGTATGATGAAGTACCACATAAGTGGATATATAGAAAAGGAATCCAAATCCGTCGAATCGCTCATGTTATAATCTTCTACATCCTAGGTCTCCGCGTTCCGTCATCTGGCTTATGTTCTTCATGTAGCATTCAGATCGAATGACTCTATGAAATTACGTCGATACTTCCACATATTATGGGTAACGTAGGAGACATCCCTAATTTTCACCCGGGGGTCTTAATTACCACTGCTTAGCTTTCAATTCGCCTCTGACCATCAAATTAAATGTGAATAACCCGTCCTCCTCTCTTTGAAACAAGGGGCGCTTCCGGTTCTGTGCGTGCTTCAAACAATTTTGTCTTCTCCATATTACCGTATCTCTAGAGTCAATAATTTTCTATGAGGAACTACTGAACTCAATCACTTGCTGCCGTTACTCAACAGTTTTCTATTGAGGTCTATCCCGTAGAGGTAGTCAAATTGGATCAGTGATCGATTTATAGGTTTCGTCGTAAACCTAATTGGTTACTTCCAATTACGTAAATCAATAGTTCAAACCGCACTCAAAGGTAGGGCATTTCCCATTGATATAGGAACTTTTGTACCAGAAACAATAGTATCTCCAATTATAGCCCCTCTGGGATGTAAAATATATCTTTTCTCACCATCCCCATAGTGTATGAGACAAATGTATGCATTTCGATTAGGGTCGTATTCTATGGTTACGATTCTACCAGATATGTCTTTTTGATTTCGTCGAAAATCTATTTTTCGGTATAGGCGCTTATGACCTCCCCCTCTATGCCTTACGGTAATGATTCCTCTGGCATTACGACCTTTACTACAACGGTGCCGTCCATGGATCAATTTATTTCGTGGATTGGATTTCACTTGCTTGTCTACGGTTCCCTTGCGTGTGCTTGGGATAGGTGTTTTGTATAAATGTTTCGCCGTATTATTAAGTATTCTCCTTTAGTTCTTTTCTCTATCTAGAAGTGGAATAGAATAACCCGGTTGAAGGGTAATGATCATACGTCTGTAATGCATTGTATGTCCCAGAATAGGCCCCATTCTTCTACCCTTTCCGGGTAGTCGATGGCTATTCACAGCTACTACCTTAACACCAAAGAAGAGTTCGACCCAATGCTTTATTTCTGTCTTAGTGAATCCCGATTCGACATTAAAAGTATATTGATTCTTTCCCAATAAACGAAGACTCTTTTCTGTAAATACTGCGTATTTGATTCCATCCATAAATCGACTTTCCCTCCTATGCTCTGAGTTCCAGTATCGATAAGAATTCGAGTTCTTATTGTTCTTATGTTATGGTATGAATATA